CTTGCTCATTATAATAAAATCCTTTATTCACAAACCCCGCGTTGGACTAATAGTTTTCAGTCCTCCCTATCTCCTCATGAAAAACCCTTTTCGCTTAAATTATCCCTATACCCTTATATAGGTATTTTATTGATAGGTTATATAGAAATCGGACGATCCAATTTGGTCAAATACCTAGTAAAAAACTCTTATGTTCCTTTAATTACGATATTTCCGAACAAGTCCCTGGATGACAATCCTAATTATTATATTATTGATGATAGTGATGATGATCTTGATTTTTATATAAATAAAGATATACTAAATATGTATATGATGAAAAAAATAGACCAATTTGATATCACCCTTCAATTCGAATTAGCAAAAGCAATGTCTCCTTGCATAATATGGATTCCAAACATTCATGATCTGCATGTAAATGAGTCAAATTACTTATCACTTGGTCTATTAGATAACTATCTCTACAGGGATTTTGAAAGATGTTCCACTGGCAATATTATCGTTATTGCTTCGACTCATATTCCTCAAAAAGTGGATCCCGCTCTAATAACTCCGAATAAATTAAATACATGCATTAAAATACGAAGGCTTCTTCTTCAACAGCAAAAAAAGCACTTTTTAATTCTTTTATATACTAGGGGATTCCAATTGGAAAAGAATATGTTCCATACTAATGGATTTGAGTCCATAAACTTGGGTTCCAATGTGCGAGATATTGTAAAACTTATCAATGAGTCCCTATCAATTAGTATTACACAGAATAAATTCATTATAGAATCTAATACAATTAGATCAGCTCTTTATAGAAAAACTTGGAATTTTCGATCCCATATAAGATTGATTCAAGGTCATGGGATCCTTTTCTATCAGATAGGAAGGGCTGTTACACAAAATGTACTTATAAGTAATTGCCCCATAGATCCTATATCTATCTATATGAATAAGAAATCATGTAAGGGAGGGGATTATTATTTGTACAAATGGTACTTCAAACTTGGAATGATCATGAATAAATTAACGATACTTCTTTATCTTTTGAGTTGTTCTGCCGGATTGGTCGCTCAAGATCTTTGGTATTCATCCAGACACGATGAAAAAAATTGGATCACTTCCTATGGATTCGTTGATAATGATTCTTATATAGTTCATGGCCTATTAATACTATTATTACTATTAGAAGTAGAAGTAGAAGGCGCTCTGGCTATGGTGGTATCCTCAAGGACAGACAAATATTGCAGTCAGTTTGATAAAAATCCAGTGGCATTACTTCTTCGGTCCGAACCAAGTAATCAGTTAGATATGATGCAAAATAAATTTTGTCCTATCGTTAATCAGAGATTTAAATATGAAAAATACGAATTGGAGTTTGAAGAAGGGGAAGGGGTCCTCGATCTGCAACAGATAGAGGAGGATTTATTCAATCACATATTTTTGGCTCCTAGAATATGGTGCCCTTGTGGCAATCTATTTGATTGTATTGAGGGGTTCACTGAATTTATATTTCCTTATTGGACTGGGTCATTTCGTGATAAATGGATAATTTATCATAAAGAGAATGATTCGGAGTTATTGAATAGTGGAACCATGCAGTACCAGATACTAGATAAATATTCCAAAGAACAAAGCTTTTTTAGAACAAGCCAATATATTTTTGACCTTGCGGATCCATTCTTTTCCCTATTCAAAGATAAGCCCTCTGTTTTTTCGTTTCGAGAATTATTTGCAGATAAAGAGATGTCAAAGGGGCTTATTGCTTCCCAAAAAAATACTCCTACATCTATATATAAACGCTGGTTTATCAAGAATACGCAAGAAAAGCACTTAAAAGTTTTGATTCATCGCCAGAAGAGATGTTTTAGAACCAATAGTTCATTATCTAATGGATCTTTCCGTTCTAATACTCTATCCGAGAGTTATCAATATTTATCAAATCTGTTCCTATATAACGAAACTCTATTGAATAAAATTAAAGAGACATTGTTGATGAATAGATGGCTTTTCCCGGATGAAATTAAATATTAAATAATTAAATATTCTATTTATGTAATTATGTAACAGGAGAAATAACTTATTACTCGATACATCAAACAATTTATAATTTATACTAATGAAACAATATTATGCCTTGAAAAGGACTCGAACCTCCATGCTCTTTAGCACGATATTTTGAGTCTCGCGTGTCTACCATTTCACCATCAAGGCATATTTAAAGTTATTCTATTTACTAAACTTGTTGGAGAGATTAAATATAACCAAAGTATATCTTTTTGAGAAGAAGGATTAGGCCAACTGGGTAAATTAAGTAAATTAAACGTTTTCATAAATTCATAAAAATTCTCGTAAAATCAATAATGAAGTTTTAATTCTGTAAATGCTAGATCATGAATTAGTAACTGCATCTAATATACAAAAAAGTACCAATTGTTTTGAACTTTCTATTTTTGAAAGAGTCAAACCTTATTCCATGATATATTTACATAAATATTCCTTTTTATTTTAAACAAAAACAAGCCCTGAGATTGATAAACTAATATTAATTATTATTCTTTTACTATCGAGATGTATGGATCTATGTGTCTATATAGATCATGTTCATATGGATTAACGAAAATGTGCAAAAGATCTATTTGCCTCTGCCATTCTATGAGTTTCTTCTTTTTTGCGTATGGCATCGCCACTACCTTTGGCAGCATCTATGAATTCGGAACTTAATAGTAAAGCCATATTTTTACCTGGACGCTTTCGGTATGACCCTAATAACCAATGAATGGCGAGTGCTTTTCCTTGTGTAGATCCTATTTCAATAGGAACTTTATGAGTTGATCCGCCTACACGTCTTGCTTTTACTGCTATATCTGGGGTTGTTCTACGTATTGCGTGACGTAAAACATATAATGGATTTGTTTCTGTCTTTTGTTGAATATTTTTCACGGATTTATATATAATTTGATAAGCCAATGATTTTTTTCCGTGTTTCAAAATACGGTTAACTAACATGTTAACTAATTTATTATTATAAATTGGATCGGATTTTGCAGTTTTTTCTTCTGCAGTACCTCGACGTGACATGAGCGTTAAATAGGTTAAAGAATCAGTTTTATTTTGGATAAGGGCTAAAAATGAATCACTTATTTTTTCTTTTTGACCCCATATTGTAGGGTGGATTTCAAAATATATTAAAAATCTCCCTCCAAACCGTACATACGACTTTCATCAAATACGGCTTTCCACAGAATTGTAAGAATTATAAATTATATATGTATCTATGAGATCTAGTATGAAATTCTGTTTACTCATTTTTTATTTAAATTGAGTATCCGTTTCCCTCATTTCACTGCTAGTATTGGAAATCCTGTATTTTACATATCCATATTATTTAAATTGAGTCCTTGGGATTCCAAAATAATTGGAAGCTATAAGTGCTTCGAATAATTGTTATTGTACTCGTACCTGTTCTAAAAAGTTGAGGTATTTTGAATTATTTGTTGACACAGACAAAAGAAGGTAAAACCTATTAAATTATCCTAATATGGGACCCTGGACATATAGTAGTTCCGAATATAATCTCTTTATAAATAAAATTTTTTATCTTATGGTAGCCTGCTTAAGTTCCCTTACAAAACTTTCGTTATTGGGTTAGCCATACACTTCGCATGTTTATAGTTATTGACATGGCATCATAAAAAAAAATGATACAAATATTGGATAATAATTTACAACGCACTAGAACGTCCTTGTTGGCGATCTTTTACTCCGACAACATCTAGGGTTCCTCGAACAATGTGATATCTCACACCGGGCAAATCCTTAACCCTTCCTCCTCTTACTAATACTATAGAGTGTTCTTGTGAATTATGGCCAATACCAGGTATATAAGCAGTGATTCCAAATCCAGAGGTTAATTGTACTCTGGCAACTTTACGTAAGGCAGAATTTGGTTTTTTTGGTGTTATAGTGGAAAAGTTGACAGATAAATATAAGTTATACTTACTGTCACTCTACAAAACCGTACATGATATTTTCACTTCATACGGCTTCTCGTTCAATTATTTAAAAAAAAAATATACAATTTATATTTTTTTATATTTTTATTCGTTTGATAATCTACGTATCAAATATTAACTCAATTAACTCAAACTAATTTATTCACGTTTTAATGTTAAACTTGAACACTTTCCATTTATGATCAAAGTAGAATATTATTATTTTCCCAAACATATACGTATAAAAATATATTTATAGTTTTAATTTGTTCATTTTGAATATGTACTCTTCTTCTATCTTATATTTTTTTTTTATTTTGATTACCCTTAAAGCATTCCTGAAATAACATAGGTATATAGGTATAATGTTTTAATATTTATATATACCTATTAAGAATAAAGATATCAAATTATATCCATAATGATGGGTTATTGTGAGCTTATCCATGCGTTTATGCACTCTTAAAATAGTAAATCCATTTTATTGAAGATTTATTAAATATAATGGCTTTCATGCTTTTGTAAGTTGTCCAAAATACTTTTGATGACTTATGCTGTACCGGGGAAAGTATACATAAAAAACAATTATTTTATATATTTAGATATATGTATTATTATAATTTAATTTGATTAGTTATATTAGTATTTTAGTATTAGTTAGTGATCTTGTCTCGTCTAAATATTTATTCCATAATGAACTATTGTGACACCAGTCTTACATATTGTTTATTTAGATCGAGTATAAATAAAAAAGGGCTCCCCCTCCTCATGAAGAATGAATAGGTTTAAAAATATATGTTTTTAACATACAATACAATGATAAAAAGGAGTTACCCAATTTTTTAATGGCAGTTCCAAAAAAACGTATTTCTATGTCAAAAAAACATATTCGTAGAAATATTTGGAAAAAAAAAGGGTATTTAGAGGCAATAAAAGCTTTTTATTTAGCTAAATCTATTTATACTGGACAGTCAAAAAGTTTTAAGGTTTTAAATAATTTGTAAATTTTAATTTGAATTCAATTAATTCTGAATTGTGAATACATATGTATTCTTGACATACTGAAATGACTGCTGTTATTGGTATTAAACCAATATCGATTCATACAAATTATGTCTTCTAATCGATAATTAGGCCAAAGAAACAATTTGAATTTAATGGAATTTTTTATATATTTATTAATATGTTTATCCTCATTAAACAAATTGAAAAATTGCCCGCATTTTATCATTTTGTTTTCATTTAAAAATATTGTATTATTACCCACAACATTAAAATTTCTATAATTAAAACAAATTCGAATTCTAAATTCTCTACGATGTCTGGGAGAGATAATATTTTCAGGAATAAGTGAACCATAATTATGTTTATCTCTAATCAAAAATTTGTTGCTATGCCATGCAATAATTTTTTTTAAAAAACCTTTATAAATATCTCTTTTTTTTGTGTATTTTTTATTTTTTTGGTGCTTATTATTATATACCAATGAAATATCTATAATTTGATATATAATATATTTTCCGTCCATTTGTATAGATAGACAAATTGGTTCAATAATAAATATTCCTTTTCTTATAAATTCTGCAATAACTAGATCCTTTTGAATAAGCATTTCATCTATATATATTTCATTTCTTTGAATCAAAGATATAGTAATTTCTTTTGGATTTATTAATCTAAGTAGGAAACAATATACTCTTATATTTTTCATTATTTTATTATTCAAGGTATTGGCCCATCTTAATTGAAAAAGTAAATATTTTTTCAAAAATAGATCTAAATCCACTAGTTCCATTTCATTATTTTTCTTATATTGTTTTTTTTTTATACTTTTTTTTATTTTTAATATTGCACAATCTTCTTCAACAGCTTTTTTATATTTTTTTGTATTTACATTAATATTTTTACTTTTTTCATTTATATATAAATGAAAAAAGAGTGATCTTATTGATATAGTCCAAGGTTTTTTTTTATATAAATCAAAAAATAGCAAAAATTCTGGGAAGAACCAAGTTTTTAGATTAGTTATAGTATTATTATTTGATACAGTATCATATAACTTTTCTTTATTCATTTCTATTTTTTGATTTATTCCCATGTAATCAAAATATTTTCTATTAATCATATAATTATTTTTAAATATACTTATACATAAATAAAATGATTCAAGTTTTAATGTATTTAAATAATTTAAATGATATGGAATTTCTTGGTCTACATTTATTTTTTTATCTTTATTCAGGCTTATATATTTATATGATAAAAGATCATATCTGTAATTTTTTTTCCATTTGTTTTTTTTATAAAAATATAATTGTTTTGATTCATTTTGATAATTACCTTTCAACCAGTTTTTACATTCGTTTATTACATATGTATGAATTTTATTATGTTTATGTTTATGTATTGATTTATAATTAAATATTCCGTGTATCATACAATAGTCTTTTAAAAGATCCTTAAAAAAATGATGACTACTTTTATATTTAAGTACAGGTTTCAATTGATACTTATTAAATAATTTATTTTGTAATATTTTGTAAAAAATATATGATTGGGATAATGAATATAAGTTACAATACTTATTGTAACTTATATTTATATTCTTAGTATTATTAAATTTTTTTATAGTAAAAATAAATTTCATTGTATTTTTATTTATTTCATAAATTTTCTCTTGTTCTTGATTTTTTTCATTTTTATAAATTAATTTATAAAAAATATTTTTTGTTGATTTAGATAAAATTTGTGCATTAATTTTATAAATGTTAATTATACATATCAAAATATTTATGTATATTTTTTCAATGAATGATTTTATTTTTATAAAGTAGTATAATTTATACATTAATCGTATATTTTTACTTTTTAATATTTTCCAAATATGTTTATGTGATTCTAGCAATTTTTTATTTTTATCATAAATTATAACTATTTCTCTCTCTTTTTTTTTTTCTTTTGTTGTTAGTTCGAAAATAAGATTATCATTTCGTTCATATACTTTTTCTTTACTCAATTCAAAATTATCATTATTATCATTTGTATTATTAATTTTTTTTCCATTTGTATTTTTTAAAAAAAAAATTTTTATTTTTTTATTTAAAAATTTTTTTTTAACTTTTTTTTTTATTTTTTGAAGTTCTTTATAAATAGGTTCAAAAAATAAAGATCGTTTTTGGGGAGAACCAAAAGGAACTTCTGCTTCCATTCCCCAGATTGTTAAAAAACAAGAATTTGGTTTTTTATATTGTTTTTTTTTTTTATCTATATGATGAGATCGTACTTTATAATTTCTCCAAGGTTTTATACAGAAAGGATATAGAATCTTTATTTGAATACCATTTATTAACCAATCCTGAGGAAATTCTTTTTCTGATAATTGAACACTATTATAGGTGCATTTAATATGCATTTCTTTATCCCATTCTTTTAAATCCTCGCCCCACTCAGGAATTTGGAATAATAACATACGAAAAATGTTTTTGGCTATTATTAATGAAGGTAATTTAATATATTTTCTAATAAAAGATTGGGTCACTAGCATTAAACTTCTTATTACTTGAGTAAATATAAAGGTATCCCAAGCTTCTGATATTTTTGTTTGTTCTTCTTTATCTTTTTCTTCTTTTGTGTATTTATTTTCGAAATAGGAAATTTCTAATTCTAATTTTTGTTCTCTGTCCATCCAATTTTTAATTTTGTTTATATAATTTATATAAAAAGACAAAAAAAAAAATGTTTTATCCAGACGACCAGAAAAAAGTGGGGAATGTACATTTACTTGAAATAGGCCTAAAATAAATGTTTTACGTCGTTGAGCACGCATAGATCCTTTAATTATATTTCGACGAAAATCTGATTGTTGTGAGTAACGTATCAAAGTAATTCTTCCATCTTCAATTCGATCATTTTCACTAGTATTATTAATATAATTTGTATCTTGATCATTTTCATTATAAATTATAATACGTTTTGCTCTTCTTGAATGAATATCATAATATTCTTCTTCCAATTCTTCTTCATTTTCTTCTTCCTCTTCTTCCAAATTCTCAGTTAATTTGTATGACCATCTAGAAACCTTTTTAATTATTTCTTTTATTCTAAGTTC